TTTTTATTTATTTATTTATATGTAAATTTATTAAAAATGGTTTAATATTAAATTTAAAAGAAATTAATTTATTATATATATATATATATATATTAAAAATTTAATATATTAATATATATATATATATAATAAATTATTAAAAAATTAAAATTAATTATATTAATATATTGTAATTTAAATGAATATTAATTGTTTAATTCTTGAATTTTGTTTTTAATATAAATATTATGAAAGAAAAAAAAAGAAATTATTTAAAATTTAATAATTTATATTAAATATTTTAATATAAAAAAAAAAAAAAAAAAATTCTATTCATAAAAATTTACATATAAATAAATTTTTTATGGTTTTAATATTTTATTTTAAGTTTATTTTACATATAAATTTTAGTGTTAAATTTTAATTATTTAAATAATAATTTATATTATAATGTAGTAATTAATATTAAATTATTTAAGAAATTAAGATTTAGTAATATTTTAATTAATAACAAATTTTGTGCCAGCAGTTGCGGTTATACAAAAATTAAATTAAATTTTATTAGTAATTAATAAATAATTGAAAAATAATAAAAATTTTAAATTATTAGGTGAAATTTTAATTTAATAAAATTTTATAATTTAATTATGATTTAATAAATTTTATAAAAAACTAGGATTAGATACCCTATTATTAAAATTTAAAATTAAAATACTAAAATAGTAAATAATTATTTATTGAAACTTAAATAATTTGGCGGTATTTTAGTTCATTTAGAGGAATCTGTTTAATAATTGATAATCCACGAATAAATTTACTTAATTTATAATTTTGTATATCGTTGTTAAAAAAATATTTTTTAATAAAATTAATATTTAATAATTATTATAAAAATTTAAATCAGATCAAGATGCAGATTATAATTAAGAATATAATGGATTACAATAAATTTATTTATATGAATATTAATTTGTAAAAATTAATTGAAAGTGGATTTAAATGTAATTTTATTTAATTTAATAAAATGATTATATATTAAAATATGTACATATTGCCCGTCGCTTTCATATAATAATAAGTTGAAATAAGTCGTAACAAAGTAGAGGTACTGGAAAGTGTTTCTAGAAAGAACAAATTAGAGCTTGAGTTTAAAGTATTTCATTTACATTGAAAGGATATTAAAAATTAATTAATTTGAGGGGAAAAATTAATAAATTAATTTTAATAAAAAAATTTTTAAGTAAAAATATATGGGGGTTAAAGTATTTTTATAGAAAAAATTGATTAATTTATAGTAAATTAGTATTGTGAAAGAATTTTGAAATAAGTGAAAAATAAATTGGATGTAAGTAATTTTAATTTAATGTATCTTGGGTATCAGAGTTTATTAAAAAAAATTTTTAATAAAAAAAATCTCGAATTTAAAAGAGATAACTAATTAATAAAGTTATTGTAGCATAAATATTTTTCATAATTAGTTTGAAATGAAATGTTAATCGTTTTTAAATATATCTAGTTTTTTTAGAAAAAAATTTAATTTTTTATTATTTATTAAAATGAATTAATTAGTGAATTTATTTTATAAATAATTTTATATTTTAAGGGATAAGCTTTAATTTATATTTATATAAATATTTAATAAAAATTAAATTGAAATTTTTATAATTTATATTGTTAAAAAATTTTATTTTATTATAAATAATTTCATTAAAAATAAAATTTAAAAAAATTTTATATTTTTATAAAAAAAAATTTTTTAATTTTAAAAAATTTGATATAATGATAAAATTAGTATATAAATATTAAAAATTATTATTTTAAATTAAATTAATTAAAAGGAATTCGGCAAATATTTATATTCACTTGTTTATCAAAAACATGTCTTTTTGTAAATAATTTAAAGTCTAATCTGCCCACTGATAAAAATTAAAGGGCTGCAGTAATTTGACTGTACAAAGGTAGCATAATCATTAGTCATTTAATTGATGACTTGTATGAAAGATTGGATGAAATATAAACTGTCTCTTGATTATATATAGAATTTAATTTTTTAATTAAAAAGTTAAAATAAATTAAAAAGACGAGAAGACCCTATAGAGTTTTATAATTTTATTAATTAGGATTATTTATATAAATAAAATTAAGATTTATGAAATTATTTTGTTGGGGTGACAAAAAAATAAGTAAAACTTTTTTTAAAATAATACATATATAAGTGAATTTTTGATCCAGTAATATTGATTATAAGAAAAAATTACCTTAGGGATAACAGCGTAATTTTTTTTTTTAGTTCATATAAAAAGAAGAGTTTGCGACCTCGATGTTGGATTAAGATAAAATTTAAATGCAGAAGTTTAAAATTTTTGATCTGTTCGATCATTAAAATCTTACATGATCTGAGTTCAAACCGGTGTAAGCCAGGTTGGTTTCTATCTTTTAAAAAATAAAATATTTTAGTACGAAAGGATTAAATATTTGAATTAAATTTATTATTAAAGAATTTTATTAAAAATATATAAAATAAATAAATAATTATTACTATTTTGGCAGAAAAATGTGATGATTTTAGAAGTCATTAATATATAATTAAATTATATAGATAGTATTGTATATATTTGATATTTATTTGATTATAATTGGTTTATTAATTTTAATTATTGGAGTATTGGTAGGAGTAGCTTATTTAACTTTATTAGAGCGTAAAGTTTTAGGTTATATTCAAATTCGTAAGGGACCTAATAAAGTAGGAATTGTAGGGATTTTACAACCTTTTTCTGATGCTATTAAATTATTTACTAAAGAACAAACTTATCCTAATTTTTCTAATTATATTTGTTATTATTTTTCTCCTGTGGTTAGATTTATTTTATCATTAATAATTTGATTATTAATTCCTTATTATTTTAATTTAATTAGATTTAATTTGGGGGTTTTATTTTTTTTATGTTGTACGAGATTAGGAGTTTATACTGTAATAGTGGCTGGGTGATCTTCTAATTCAAATTATGCTTTATTAGGGGGATTACGAGCTGTGGCTCAAACTATTTCTTATGAAGTTAGTTTGGCTTTAATTTTAATATCAAGAATTATTATAATTATAGATTTTAATTTATTAAAATTTTTTATTTTCCAGGAATATTTATGATTTTTTTTTTTAATATTTCCTTTAAGATTATGTTGAATAAGATCTAGATTGGCGGAAACTAATCGTACTCCTTTTGATTTTGCTGAGGGTGAAAGAGAATTAGTTTCTGGATTTAATATTGAGTATAGAAGAGGAGGATTTGCTTTAATTTTTTTAGCAGAATATTCTAGAATTTTATTTATAAGAATATTATTTGTTTTATTATATTTGGGAGGTTTTAATTTAAGAATTTTATTTTATTTAAAATTAAGATTTATTTCTTTTTTATTTATTTGAGTTCGGGGCACTTTGCCTCGTTATCGTTATGATAAATTAATATATTTAGCTTGAAAAAGATATTTACCGATTTCTTTAAATTTTTTATTATTTTTTTTAGGGTTTAAAATTTTATTATTATAATTTAATTTTTTTTAGTATAAATTAATAGAAAATGATTCTTTCTTAAGTTTTCAAAACAAATGCTTATATACAAGCTCATTAATTTAATTGAATAATAGATTATCTCAATATTTATTAATAAATGGATTAATAATAAAATAAGAAAAATAAAGAATTGTTAATAATTGACCTGTAATAATATAAGGGTCTTCAACTGGGCGAGCTCCAATTCAAGTTAATAAAATAACAATTACTACTATTGATCAAAATAAAATTTGATTAATAGGGTAAAATTGAATGCCTTGAATTTTTTTATTAAATGTAAATGGAAGAATAATTAAAATTAAAATAGATATTACTAAGGCAATAACTCCTCCTAATTTATTAGGAATTGATCGAAGAATTGCATAAGCAAATAAAAAGTATCATTCTGGTTGAATATGTACGGGAGTTACTAAAGGATTAGCCGGGATAAAATTATCAGGATCTCCTAGTAAATAGGGATTAGTTAAAGTTAAAATAGTTAATAAAAATAATAAAATAATAAATCCAATTAAATCTTTAAATGTAAAAAAAGGATGGAAAGGAATTTTATCTAAATTACTATTTAAACCTAAAGGATTATTAGAACCTGTTTGATGTAAAAATAATAAATGAATTATTGTTATTATTAGAACAATAAAAGGTAATAAAAAATGAAATGTATAGAATCGAGTTAAAGTTGCATTGTCAACAGCAAATCCTCCTCAAATTCAAGTTACAATTTTTACTCCTAGTGAAGGAATAGCTGATAAAAGATTTGTAATAACTGTTGCTCCTCAAAATGATATTTGTCCTCATGGTAAAACATATCCTATAAATGCTGTTGCTATTAATAAAAATAAAATAATAACACCTACTATTCAAGTATATTTTAAGTTAAAAGATTCATAATAAATTCCTCGACCAATATGAAGGTAAATACAAATAAAAAAGAATGAAGCTCCATTAGCATGAAGAGTTCGAATTAATCAACCATAATTAACATTTCGACAAATATAATTTACACTATAAAATGCTATTTCAATATTGGCTGTATAATATATGGTTAAAAATAGTCCTGTTAAAATTTGAATAATTAAACATAAAGCTAGTAATGATCCAAAATTTCATCAAGCTGAAATATTTGATGGAGAAGGTAAGTCAATTAATGATCCATTAATAATTTTTAAAATGGGATGAGTTTTTCGAATAGTAATAAATTTATTTATCATTAGTTTAATTTAAATAGATGATCGAATAGGACCATAAAAAATATTAGTAATTTTTACGATTGCAATTAAAGTAATAAATAAATAAATTACTAATATTATTATAATTAAAAATGTTTGATTATTATATAATTTTCTTAAATTAATTTTATTTTCATTATTAATAAATAAAATTAATTGATTAAAATCATTTATATCTGAATTTATAGATAAATTTATTCATAATAAATTATTTGTATACATAAATTGTAATGTAATTATTAAAATTAATATAATAAAAATTATTTTTTTTATATTAATTATAAATTTAAATATTTCATTTGAAGCAATTCTTGATACGTAAATAAATAAAACTAATAAGCCTCCTAAAAAAGTTAAAAATAAAATATATGCAAATCAATAAGTTTTGATTAATATTCCTGTTAGTAAGCAGGTTAATAAAGTTTGAATTAAAATTATTAATCCTATAGATAAAGGATTATTTAAAAATAATATAAAAAAAGAAATTATAATTATTAAAATTGAAAAAGTTAATTTTAAAATTTCAAATCAAAGAATAGTTTAAAAAAAATAATAATTTTGGAGATTATTGATAAAGATATTCTTTTTCTTTGAAGTTTTTAAAGTAATAAACTTATTTTTGATTTACAAGACCAATGTTTTTTTTTAAACTATAAAAACAAATGATAATTTTAAATATATGAATTATTTTTATTTTAATATTTATTGTGGGAAATTTAATTTTTATTTCTAAACATAAACATTTAATAATTGTTTTACTTAGATTAGAATTTATTGTTTTAAGAATTTTTTTTTTTATATTAATTTATTTAATATTTATTGATTATGATATATATATATTAATAGTTTTTTTAGTTTTTTCAGTATGTGAAGGAGCTTTAGGGTTATCAATTTTAGTTTCAATAATTCGAACTCATGGAAATGATTATTTTCAAAGATTTAATTTATTATAAGTATATATATATATATATATATATATATATATATATATATATATATATGTAAAATAAACTTAAAATAAAATGATAAAATTTTTATTTATAATAATTTTTATAATACCTTTATGTTTTATAAAAAATATATTTTGAATGGTTCAAATAATTTTATTTATAATAATATTTATATTTATAAATTTAGGGATAAGATTAAATTTATTTTGTAATATAAGATATATAATATCATGTGATATTATATCTTATGGTTTAATTATATTAAGAATTTGAATTTCTATTTTAATAATTATGGCTAGTGAAAATTTAAATAGGATGAATTTTTATATTAATTTTTTTTTATTTAATATTCTTTTTTTATTGATTATATTATATTTAACTTTTAGAACAATAAATATATTTATATTTTATTTATTTTTTGAAGGTAGATTAATTCCTACTTTATTATTAATTATTGGTTGAGGGTATCAACCTGAGCGAATTCAAGCGGGGATATATTTATTATTTTATACTTTATTTGTATCATTACCTTTATTAATAGGAATTTTTTATATATTTAATGAGACATATTGTATAATAATTTATTTTTTAAAGTTTTTTAATATAAATATTTATATTTTATATTTTTCGATGATTTTAGCTTTTTTAGTAAAAATACCTATATATTTTGTTCATTTATGATTACCTAAAGCTCATGTTGAGGCTCCTGTTTCAGGATCTATAATTTTAGCTGGGATTATACTAAAGTTAGGAGGTTATGGGTTATTACGTTTATTAATTTTTTTACAAGAAATTAATTTAAAATTAAATTATTTAAGAATTATTGTTAGTTTAATTGGGGGATTTTATATTAGATTAAAATGTTTTTGTCAAGTAGATATTAAATCTTTAATTGCTTATTCTTCTGTTGCTCATATAAGTATTGTAATTAGAGGAATTATAATTATAAATTATTGAGGATTTATTGGTTCTTATATTTTAATAATTGGTCATGGATTATGTTCTTCTGGTATATTTTGTTTAGCTAATATTAGATATGAACGTTTACATAGTCGGAGATTATATATTAATAAGGGGATAATAAATTTTATACCTTCAATAAGATTATGATGATTTTTATTAATATCTTCTAATATAGCAGCTCCTCCTAGATTAAATTTAATAGGAGAAATTAGATTAATTAATAGATTAATGAGATGATCTTGAATTTCTATATTTTCATTAATATTAATTTCTTTTTTTAGAGCTGGTTATAGATTATATTTATATTCATTTGTTCAACATGGGAAATATTATTCAGGTATTTATAGTTATTATATAGGGGTTTCACGTGAGTATTTAATATTAATATTACATTGATTACCTTTAAATATTTTAGTTTTAAAAATTGATTATAGAATAATTTGATTTTATTTAAATAATTTAAATATAAAATATTGATTTGTGGTATCAAAAATATGAATAAAATTCATTTTAAATTATTAATAATATAAAATATTCAATTTGTTTTATTTCTTTTGTTTTTTTATTTTTAATAAGAATAATTAATTTTTTTTTTATAATTTATTTTATTATAAATAATATAGTTATTATGATAGAATGAGAGATTATTTCTTTTAATTCGATATCAATTTTTATATCTATTTTATTAGACTGGATATCTTTATTATTTATAATATTTGTTTTTTTAATTTCTTCTGTAGTTATTTATTATAGAAAAAGTTATATAAGATCTGAATTAAATTTAATACGATTTATTATTTTAGTTTTATTATTTGTTTTTTCAATAATATTATTGATTATTAGTCCTAATATTATTAGAATTTTATTAGGTTGAGATGGTTTAGGGTTAGTTTCTTATTGTTTAGTAATTTATTATCAAAATTTAAAATCTTATAATGCAGGTATATTAACGGCTTTAAGAAATCGTATTGGGGATGTTTTTATTTTAATAGTAATTGCTTGAATAATAAATTATGGAAGATGAAATTATATTTTTTATTTAGAGTTTATAAATAATGATTGAGAAATAAATATAATTGGAAGATTAATTATTATAGCTGCTATAACAAAAAGTGCTCAGATTCCTTTTAGTTCATGATTACCAGCTGCTATAGCAGCTCCTACACCGGTATCTGCATTAGTTCATTCTTCTACTTTAGTAACTGCGGGAGTTTATTTATTAATTCGATTTAATATAATATTACTTGATTTATTTTTTTTAAAGTTATTATTATTATTATCTGGGTTAACAATATTTATAGCTGGTATTTCTGCTAATTATGAATTTGATTTAAAAAAAATTATTGCTTTATCAACTTTAAGTCAATTAGGTTTAATAATAAGAATTTTAAGAATGGGTTTACCTGATTTAGCTTTTTTTCATTTATTAACTCATGCTATATTTAAAGCTTTATTATTTATATGTGCTGGGGTAATTATTCATATAATAAATGATATACAAGATATTCGTTTTATAGGGGGAATTAGATTATATATTCCAATAACTTCTTTATGTATAAATATTTCTAATATAGCTTTATGTGGAATTCCTTTTTTAGCTGGATTTTACTCTAAGGATTTAATTTTAGAATTAGTAAGATTTAGAAATTTAAATTTAAGAATTTTTTTTTTATATTATTTTTCTACGGGATTAACTATATTTTATACTTTTCGTTTAGTAATATATTTAATAGTAAATGATTATAATTTAATAAGAATTTATAATTTATATGATGAAGATTATGTTATATTAAAAAGAATAATAGTTTTATTATTTATAAGAATTATTAGAGGGAGATTTTTAAGATGATTAATTTTTTCTTATCCTTATATAATTTATTTGCCTTTTAATTTAAAAATAATAGTTATTTATGTTAGTTTAATTGGAGGATTATTAGGGTATTTTATTAGAAATATGGGGATTTATTCTGTTAATAAATTTATTATAACTTATAATTTAAGAAATTTTTTATGTTTAATGTGATTTATACCTAATTTATCAACATATGGTTTAAGATATTATTTTTTAAATTTTGGTCAAAATTTATTAAAAAATATTGATTTAGGATGAAGAGAATTATATAGAGGGTTTGGGATAGTTAAAATTTTAAAAAAGTATTCAGGATTTTATAATATTTATCAAATAAATAATTTTAAAATTTATTTATTTAGATTTATTATTTGAATAATAATAATTTTATTTATATTATTATTTAATAATTAATTTAAATAGCTTATAAATTTAGAGCATAATATTGAAGATATTAAGGAGATATAATTATCTTTAAATAAATATAATTTTATTAAAATATTTATAAAAATAGATATTTTATTTTTACAATGAAAATGTAAAGTTTTAATTTAAACTATATAAATAAGAAATATTAATGGAATTTAACCACTAAAAATTAAGTTAGCAGCTTAATTTTAATCTTTATATTTCTAATTTAATTGGAATATATAATTCAATATTATCATTAACAGTGATATACCTCTTTTTGGTTTCAATTAATAAATAAGGAGTTTATTTTAACTCTTTCTTTTAAGTCGAAATTAAATGCAAAATTGCTTCTTATTTAAGATAAATTATAAATAATAATATTTTTTGAATGCAAATCAAATGTTTTATTTAAACTATAATCCTAATTTAATTTGTTCAATTTAATATATTTTGATTTCATTCATGATATAAACCTATTAGTAAAATTAAAATAAAAAAGAATCTAATTTTTGTTCAAAAAATAAAATTTACTAATTTAAATAAGGGAATAATAGGGAAAATAAGTGCAATTTCTACATCAAAAATTAAAAAAATAACAGTAATTAAAAAGAAATGTAATGAAAAAGGTATTCGAGCTGAAGATTTAGGGTCGAATCCACATTCAAATGGAGAACATTTTTCTCGATCTGAAAATGTTTTTTTTGATAAAATGATAGATAAAAATATTATAATATTAGAAATTAATATGATAATTAAGAAAATATTTGTTATTAAAATAATTATTTATATTAATTGAAATTATTAAACTTTTTGATTGGAAGTCAAATATACTAAATATATTATATAAATAATTAATTTCCTCATCAATAAATTGAAATATAGAGGAATAATCAAACTACATCTACAAAATGTCAATATCAAGCTGCTGCTTCAAATCCAAAATGATGATTACTAGAAAAATGATTATTTAAATGACGAATTAGACAAATAAGAAGAAATAATGTTCCAATAATTACATGTAATCCATGAAATCCTGTTGCTATAAAAAATGTTGAACCATAAACTCTATCAGCAATAGTAAAAGGTGCTTCTAAATATTCATATGCTTGAAGAATAGTAAAATAAACACCTAAAATAATAGTAATAAATAGTCCTTGAGTTATTTGAGAGTTATTATTTTCTATAATAGCATGATGAGCTCAAGTTACTGAAACTCCTGAACTAATTAAAATAATTGTATTTAATAGAGGAATTTGGAATGGATTAAAAGGAATAATTCTAGTTGGAGGTCAAATAGCTCCAATTTCAATATTAGGTGCAAGACTTCTATGGAAAAATGCTCAAAAAAAAGAAATAAAAAAAAAAATTTCAGATACAATAAATAAAATTATTCCCCATCGAAGTCCTTTAGTAACTAAAATTGTATGTTTACCTTGTAAAGTTCCTTCACGACAAATATCTCGTCATCATTGATATATTGTTATAATAATAATTAAATAACCTAAGATTAATAAGTTTATATTAAAATTATGGAATCATTTTACTATACCTGTTACAAGAACTATAACTCCAATAGCTCCTGTTAAAGGTCATGGTCTATAATCTACTAAATGAAATGGATGATTAAAATTTGTTTTCATTAATTTACTTCTCTAGAATATAAAGTTCTTAAAATTGCAATAACATAAGATTGAATAACTGCTACTGCTGATTCTAAAATTAATAATAAAATTTGAATAATTACTAAAATAGAAATTAAATAATTAGGTATACTAGGTCCTGTCCCTCTTAATAAGGTTATTAATAAATGACCTGCAATTATATTAGCAGTTAAACGGACAGCTAAAGTTCCGGGACGAATAATATTTCTAATTGTTTCAATTAATACTATGAATGGCATTAAAATGGAAGGAGTTCCTTGAGGAATTATATGAATAAATATATGTTGGGAATTATTAATTCATCCATAAATTATAAATCTTAATCATAAAGGTAAAGAAATAGATAAAGATAAAGTTAAATGACTTGTTCTAGTAAAAATATATGGGAATAATCCTAAGAAATTATTAAATAAAATAAATGAAAATATTGAAATAAAAATAAAAGTTGATCCTTGAAAATAATTATTTTTTAATAAGGTTTTAAATTCATTATGAAGTTTTAATAAAATAAAATTTCATAAATAAAAATGACGATTAGGAATTAATCAAAATGAATATGGGATAAATATAATTCCTAAAATTGTTCTAATTCAATTAAATGAAATATTAAATAAATTAGTTGACGGATCAAAAATTGAAAATAAATTACTTATCATTTTCAATTAAAATTTTTAAATTTAATATTTAAATTATTTTTATTAGAAATTTTTTTTTCAAAAATATAATAATTTATAATATTAAAAAGTAAGTAAATTAGTAAAAAGAAAAAAAAAGAAATTAATCAATTAATAGGTATTATTTGAGGTATAAAAGAATATTACTTTAAGTAATAATTTAAATTTGACATATTTATGTTATATGATTTAACTAATTCTTTAAATAAAATTTCATTAGAAGTAAATGCTAATTTACTATAAAATGGTTTAAGAGACCAGTACTTGCTTTCAGTCATCTAATGAGGAATAATTATTAATTCAATTAATAAAATTTTTAATTGAAATTCTTTCAATTACAATAGGTATAAAACTATGATTAGCTCCACAAATTTCAGAACATTGACCAAAAAAAATACCTGGACGATTAATAAAAAAATTTGTTTGATTTAGACGTCCAGGATTAGCATCTACTTTTACTCCTAGTGAAGGAATTGTTCAAGAATGAATTACATCTGTAGCAGTAACTAAAATTCGAATTTGATTATTTATTGGTAAAATAATTCGATTATCAACATCTAATAAACGAAAATCTCTAGAATTAAGTTCATTAGAAGGAATTATATAAGAGTCAAATTCAATATTATGAAAATCTGAATATTCATAACTTCAATATCATTGATGACCAATAGATTTTAAAGTAATTAAAGGATTATTTAATTCATCTAATAAATATAATAAACGTAATGAAGGTAATGCAATAAAAATTAAAGTAATTGCTGGTAAAATAGTTCAAATTAATTCAATTATTTGACCTTCTAATAAAAATCGATTAATATATTTATTAAATAATAATCTTGTTATTAAATATCCTACTAAAATTGTGATTATAATAAGAATAACTAAAGTATGATCATGGAAGAAAATAATTTGTTCTATTAAAGGAGATGCTCCATTTTGTAAATTAAGATTAGATCATGTTGCAATTTCTAAAAAAAGGATAATCCTTTATAAATGGGGTTTAAATCCATTACATATAATCTGCCATATTAGAAGAAATTTCTTAAAATAGGTAATTCATTATATGAATGTTCAGCTGGAGGTAAATTTTGATATCATTCAATTGAAGAAGATAAATTTAAAGAAAATAAAGCAATACGTTGATTAACTAAAGATTCTCATACAATAATTAATATAAATATAATAGCTAATAAAGAAATATAAGATCCTAAAGAGGAAATAATATTTCATGAAATATAAGAATCAGGATAATCTGAGTATCGTCGAGGTATACCTGCTAATCCTAAAAAATGTTGAGGAAAAAAAGTTAAATTTACTCCAATAAATATAACAAAAAATTGAATTTTTAAAAGATAAGGATTTAAAGATAATCCTGTAAATAATGGATATCAATGAATAAATCCTCCTAAAATAGCAAATACAGCTCCTATTGATAAAACATAATGAAAGTGAGCAACTACATAATAAGTATCATGAAGAGTAATATCAATTGATGAATTAGATAAAATTACTCCTGTTAATCCTCCTACTGTAAATAAAAATACAAATCCTAAACTTCATAAAATAGAAGGGGAATAATTAATTTGAGTTCCATGGAAAGTAGCTAATCAACTAAAAATTTTAATTCCAGTTGGGACAGCAATAATTATAGTTGCTGATGTGAAATAAGCTCGTGTATCAATATCTATCCCTACAGTAAATATATGATGAGCTCAAACAATAAATCCTAATAAACCAATAGCTAATATTGCATAAATTATTCCTAAACATCCAAATGTTTCTTTTTTCCCTCTTTCTTGGGAAATAATGTGTGAAATTATTCCAAATCCTGGTAAAATTAAAATATAAACTTCTGGATGTCCAAAAAATCAAAATAAATGTTGGTATAGAATTGGATCTCCTCCACCAGCGGGGTCAAAAAAAGATGTATTAAGATTTCGATCTGTTAAAAGTATAGTAATAGCTCCAGCTAATACAGGTAAAGATAGTAATAATAAAAATGCAGTAATTCCTACAGCTCAAATAAATAAAGGTATTTGATCAAAAGATAAACTATTTAGTCGTATATTAATAATTGTTGTAATAAAATTAATAGCTCCTAAAATAGAAGAAATACCAGCAAGATGAAGAGAAAAAATAGCTAAATCTACAGAACTACCACCATGAGCAATATTAGATGAAAGGGGGGGATAAACTGTTCATCCAGTTCCTGCTCCATTTTCTACAATTCTACTTGAAATTAATAAAGTTAATGAGGGGGGGAGTAGTCAGAAACTTATATTATTTATTCGAGGGAATGCCATATCAGGAGCTCCTAATATTAAAGGAACAAGTCAATTACCAAATCCTCCAATTATAATAGGTATAACTATAAAAAAAATTATAATAAAAGCATGAGCTGTTACGATAGTATTATAAATTTGGTCATCTCCAATTAAAGATCCAGGGGTTCCTAATTCAGCTCGAATTAATAATCTTAAAGAAGTTCCAACTATACCAGCTCAAATTCCAAAAATAAAATATAATGTTCCAATATCTTTATGATTTGTTGAATAAAGTCATTTTCGCTAATAAAATAAAATAAAATGGCTGAGTTTAAAGCGATAAATTGTAAATTTATTCACGAGAATAATTCTCTTTTATTAAAATTAAGCTTTATATTCATAAATGATATAAAATTGCAAATTTTAAGGAGTAGAAGATTTCTATTAAGGCTTAAAGAATAATTTCTTTATAAATAATTTTGAAGATTATTAGTTTAATTTAACTTAAAACCTTAATAAAAAAAAAATGTTCTAAGAATTATACCAAATAAAGAAATAAATGAAAAAAAATTAATTAATAAAAAATAATTATTTTTAATAAAAATTTTAAATCATTTTATTTTTAAATAATTAAATATTAAAGCAGAATATCTAATACGAATATAAAAAAATAATATAATTAAACTTATTATAATAAAAATAAAAGTTAATAAATATATATTATTATTAATTAAAAAATTAATAATAATTCATTTAGGGAAAAATCCAATAAAAGGTGGTAAACCACCTAAAGAAAGAAAATTAATTAATAAATTAATTTTAATAAAAAAATTTATATTATTAATAAATAATTGATTAATAAAATACATATTTAAAATATAAAATAGAAAACATATGATTCTAATTATAAATGAATATATAAAAATATAAAAAAATCATAAAGTTTCACTAATTATAATAGATGAAAGTATTCATCCTAAGTTATTAATAGATGAAAAAGCTATTAATTTACGTAATGAAGTTTGATTTAACCCTCCAATAGCTCCAATTACAATATTTATAATAATAATAATGATAATAAAGTTATTATTTAAATAATAAGATAAAATAATTATTGGGGTAATTTTTTGTCAAGTTATTAAAATAAAATTATTTATTCATGATAAACCTTCTACAATATTAGGGAATCAAAAATGAAAGGGGGTTCTTCCTATTTTTATAAGTATAGAAGAATTTATTATAATAGAAATAAAATTATTTATTTCAAAATTTTTTATTAAAGTTATTTTGATTAAAATTACAAATAAAAAATTAATTGAAGCAATAGATTGAGTTAAAAAATATTTCAGAGATGCTTCAGTTGATAATAAATTATTAGAATTAGAAATTAGGGGGATAAATCTTAAAAGATTAATTTCTAAACCAATTCAACATCCAAATCATGAATTAGATGAAATAGAAATTAAAGTTCTAAAAAATAATATAAAGTAGAAAAATATTTTATTAGAATTAAATAAAAAAAAAATTTAAAATAAGAAATATTATATTTCTTTTAAGAATTAAAAATTCAATTTTTTATATTTTAGTGTAAGATGCACCATAGTTTTTGATACTATTAGATATAGTTTAATTCTATAAAATATAATAAAGGTAAATAATTTACTTAATTTATCCTATCAGAATAATCCTTTAATCAGGCACTTTATTTTTAAAAAAAAGGGGTTTCCTTTATAGTTGGGGTATGAACCCAAAAGCTTAATTTAGCTTATTTTTAA